CGGGAGGCTTCATGAAGTGCTTCTTTCGGAGTTAAACTGCCATTTGTCCAGATTTCGAGAAACAGTATCTCTTGTTTTTCATTCCCATTTCCATAGGAATGAATACTATGATTCACATTTCGAACAGGCATGAATATAGCATCTATAGGATAACTTCCTTCTTGAAAGTTATGTGGCATCTTTATAAAATATCCGCGATTTCTCTCAATTTCTAATCCAATATGAAAATTAATTGGTTCTGTCAATCTAGCTATATGTTGTGTATTGTCGACAATTTCTACATAAGGTGGTAAGATGATATCTCGAGCAGTTACATATCCAGGACCCCCAACACAAATAGACGCGTCACAAGTTCCATATAGATTACTTCTCAATACAATTTCTTTCAAATTCATTATAATTTCGTGGGCTGATTCTTGAATACCCGTTAGAGTAGAATATTCGTGGAAGACATTCTTGGATTTTACACGTGTGATACATGTTCCTTCTATTTCTCCAAGCAAAGCTCTGCGCATCGCAATGCCTATTGTGTCGGCTTGTCCTTTCATAAGTGGAGACAGAATAAATCGACCATAATAAAGGCGTTTACTGTCTGTTCTTGATTCAACACACTTCCACTGTAGTGTCCGAGTAGATACTGTTATTTTCTCTCGAACCATAGTAATAATATTTTTTTTGATTGAATTATTTATTTCTCTTGTTTCTATTGAAATAGATTCACTGTTTATTTCTACACACGTCTTTTTTTCGGAGGTCTACAGCCATTATGTGGCATAGGGGTTACATCCCGTACAAAAGTTAATAGGATACCACTTCTACGAATAGCTCGTAATGCGGCGTCTCTTCCGAGACCGGGCCCTTTTATCATGACTTCTGCTCGTTGCATACCTTGATCTACTACTGTACGAATAACATTTGCTGCTGCAGTTTGAGCGGCAAAGGGTGTCCCTCTTCTCGTACCTTTGAATCCACAAGTACCGGCCGAGGACCAGGAAACCACCCGACCTCGTACATCTGTAACTGTGACAATGGTATTATTAAAACTTGCTTGAACATGAATAACTCCCTTTGGTATTTTACGTGCACTTTTACGTGCACCAATACGTACATTTCTACGTAAACCAGTTCTCGGTATAGCTTTTGCCATATTGTATCATCTCATAAAAATGAGTCAGAAATATATGGATATATCCATTTCATGTCAAAACATTGTACGCTGAGCCCTTTAGTGAATCTGATTATCCCTTTATCCTTGTCTTTGTTTATGTCTCGGGTTGGAACAAATTACTCTAATGCGCCCCCGTCTACGAATTAGTCGACATTTTTCACAAATTTTACGAACAGAAGCTCTTATTTTCATATTTGTCATTCCTTATCTTAATTCTGAATCTACTTCTTGGTAGAAAATAAGTTTCTTGAAATTTTGAATCTCGAATCGTATTGAATAAAAATCACCTAATCTTTCGAATCCTTGTTTCGGAGTCGATAAATTATACGTCCTCTGGTTGAATCATAACGACTTACTTCAATTTTTACTTTATCTCCGGGTAGTATCCGTATAAAACTACGCCGGATCTTTCCCGAAACATAACCTAGAATCAGATCCTCATTATCTAACCGAACTCGGAACATGCCATTGGGAAGCGATTCAGTAATTAAACCTTCATGAATCCATTTTTGTTCTTTCATTCCAGGTAAAGCCCCCTTGAGGTATCAACTAATGGAGGAGAAACGATATTAGACAACTCACCCCCCCTTTATTTTTCTTTTTTTACAAAAAGGAAGAGGTTTCGGATTTCATTTTGATATGAAATGGATTACCATATATAACATAAAATTTCTCCGCCGATTCCTTCTAGTCGAGCCTCCCGATCTGTCATTATACCCCGAGAAGTGGAAAGAATTACAATCCCCATTCCACCTAAAATTCTAGGAATTCGTTGAGAGTTAGAATAGATTCGTAGACCGGGTCGGCTGATCCGTTTTAAATTTAACAAATTTCTATAAGGTCTTTTCCTATTCCTGCTATGTCGCAGGGTTAAAACCAAAAAATTTTGGTTTTTTTCTCGATGTTTTCTGACGTTTTCAATAAAACCTTCTCGGAAAAGTATTTTAACAATATTTTCGGTAATATTAGTAGATGCTATGCGAACAACTCTTTTTCTATCCATATCAGCATTTCGTATAGAGGTTATTATCTCAGCAATAGTGTCCCTACCCATGATGAACTCAAACTTTTGGCGTCCCAAAATTGGATATAATTAACATGTTTTTCTTTTTTTTATTGGTTTATGAATATAAATTTTTCAAGGTATATGCGCGAAACACAAGCTACAAATTAATCTAGTTCTTAATCTATTTCCCTTTCCCTTCAAATACCCCAAAGATTCAGATCCTTTTTTTTTATAATACTTCGGGAGCTAATGAAACTATTTTAGTAAAATTTAATTGTCTCAATTCGCGGGGGATTGCCCCAAAAATTCGAGTTCCTTTTGGATTTCCTTCTTGATCAATCACAACTGCAGCATTGTCATCATATCGTATTATCATACCGCTGTCACGTTTAAGTTCTTTACAGGTACGAACAATTACAGCTCTGACTACTTCTGATTTTTCTAGGGGCATATTTGGTACTGCTTCTTTGATCACAGCAACAATAACGTCACCAATATGAGCATATCGGCGATTACTAGCTCCTATGATTCGAATACACATCAATTTCCGAGCCCCGCTGTTATCCGCTACATTTAAATGGGTCTGAGGTTGAATCATATAAATTTTTGAATCTATTCTTCCAATGCAAAGGATGAAGAAAATAAAAGAAATATTGTTTGTCTAAATCTAAAAAAGAAATAGGTGATTTTGTTTCATCCCCAAGACTCATTTCTGTACGTTCTACATTTTTATCCCGAAATAATAAATTGAGTTCGTATAGGCATTTTGGATGCTGCTATTAAAATGGCCCTTTTAGCTATATTTTCAGTTACTCCACCCATTTCATATAGTATTCGCCCCGGTTTAACAACAGCTACCCAATATTCAGGGGATCCTTTCCCCGAACCCATACGTGTTTCAGCAGGTCTTACTGTAACTGGTTTGTCTGGAAAGAGACGGACCCATATTTTTCCACCACGGCGTGCATTTCTTGTCATTGCCCGGCGACCTGCTTCGATTTGTCTCGATGTGATCCAGGCGGGTTCAAGTGCCTGAAGAGCATATTTACCGAAACAAATATGATTACCTCGATAAGACATTCCCTTCATTCTTCCTCTGTGTTGTTTGCGGAATCTAGTTCTTTTGGGGTTATAGTTGATGGTTGTTTCGGAATTCCATCTCTACTACAGAGCTGGACGTGAGAGTTTCTTCTCATCCAGCTCCTTGCGAATAAAAGTATTCCAAATAGAATTTCAATTTATTTGAATAGCTATTAGAAAATAGAAAATTTTTAGAAAAATTTTTATTTTTTTCTAACGTCCTAATAAATCTTTATTGTCATTGTCTTTTGTCCTTTATCCGAGTTTACCAATTCAAAAAAAATAAGGTTTTCGCGGGCGAATATTTACTCTTGCAATCTCTATTTGAGTCCTAGCACCTGTTCGTCACTTTTCCGAATAGATTAATAGGTTTCCGGTTAATTTCGCCATCCTAACTAGTGAATTATTAAGATTCATTTGTTTAATAAAATATTTTGCATTCACAGGTTCCTTCGTTTCCACCACTTCGTACTAAATGATTAGGTCAAAATTCTACAATGGAGCTCATAATCCAATTTATTCTTGAGTCAACCTTCTTAGTCTTTATTGACTCGAAGCTCTTGAGTTTTTGCTTTTCTTCTATAACAAAGAAATTCATGAAATATTTCATTATGTATGAATCAATTAGTATTGATGCTTTATTACACTGTCTTTTATGAGATGACTCATAGACCTTCCATATAGGAATTCTATATCATTGATGTTGTTTTTCTCTCTTTCTCTCATCCTTCCATTTATCCACACCTTTCTTCTGTAATTTTGCTTTAAATTTGAAAAAGTTAAAGTTTCATTATTTCAGTTGCTACAAAGATATGACTGATTTAACATATCTTGACTGGTTCTTTAGATCCAGATAATATGAAGTGATGAATCGGTTTTCATACTATTGGGCCGGTCTTTTGTAACCCTAACCCTAAAAAAAACCAACGAGTCACACACTAAGCATAGCAATTATATCAAAAGGTTAATTGAATTTTTATTCACCCCTATAGAATTAATAATTAGTTTGATTGGTAGGAAAAAATGAATGAGTTTTCCCTTTTTCCTTCTATCCGTTGATAGAAGGAAAAAACAAAGAAAGTTTTATTATTCCTCTTCCTTGTCTATAAAAATCCAAATTTTGATGCCCAAGACTCCATAGATAGTCCGAACTGTATAGGAACAATAATCTATTTTAGCTCGAATGGTTTGTAGGGGAACCCTGCCCTCTCTGATCCATTCCACACGGGCAATTTCTTTTCCGTCGATACGCCCTGCAATTTGTACTTGAATTCCTTTTGTATCCGCTTGTTCAGTTAATTCAATAGCCTTTTTCATTGCTTTTCGAAATGAAACTCTATTCTTTAATTGTCCAGCTATAAATTCTGCAAGAATATTAGGGTTTCCATAAGGTTTTGGAATTCTTGTGATAGCAATGTTAAGTTTTCGGTTCACATAATGAAATTTTTTTTGGAGATTTATCTGTAATTCTTCGACCCCTCGTGGTCTACTTTCTATTAATAACTTTGGGAATCCCATAACGATTATGACCTGGATCAAATCGATTCTTTTTTGAATCTTTATATGCGCAATTCCCTCGGCGCCGGAGGATATTCTCATATTCTTTTGAATATAATTTTTAATATAGTCTCTTATTTTTTGATCTTCTTGTAGGTCCTCAGAATAATTTTTTGGTTTTGCAAACCAAAGGGAATGGTGACTTTGGGTTATACCAAGTCGGAAACCGAGTGGATTTATTTTTTGTCC